GATCTTCCAATTGAGGAGATCCATCGACCTGAGACGAAGAGAAAGGTCTATCTATCTTCTTTAGTTATTCAATGAAACCAATGATTCGTTATTGGAGCAGATAGCAACAACCATTTCAGCGGACATGCGTATTTTCCGATGGATTTACATGGTTTCATTAGTAGAAATTGTTTGATGTAGCGAGTAATAGGCTCTTTCGCCGTTCAAGAATTCTTGTTTAGGCAGTTCATATCATCCACACATAGTGATCTAAGATTTCAATTCTTCCATGTTTCAGCAGTAGCATATTGTTCCATGGAGCTAAGGCCAAAAAGATGGAAGAAACAAGTGTTTCCACGACTCTACCATCCGGCCAATTCTGTTCCACTTAATCCCCTTTTCATGGGCACATATCTTTACGGCTAAGGAATCGGGAATCTTTCTCCTGTTACATGAATCAAATGTTTCATTTCATCCGGGAAAAGCCATCTCTTTCTCAACAATGTCTTTGTCATTTGATCCAATAGCGTTCCGTTAGATAGGAACAGATTTGATAAATACTGATAACTCTCGGATAGAGTATTAGAACGGAAAGATCCATTAGATAATGAACTATTGGTTCTAAACCATCTCTGGCGATGAATCAACAATTCGAAGTGCTTTTCTTGCGTATTCTTGATGAACCAGCGTTTATATATAGATGTAGGAGGATTTGTTTGGGAAGCAATAAGCCCCTTTGACATCTCTTCATCTGCAAAGAATTCTCGACGTGAAAACACAGAGACAGAGGGCTGATCTTTGAATAGGGAAAAGAATGGATCCGCAGGGTCCCAAATGAATTGGCTTGTTCGAAAAAAGCCTTGTTCTTTGGAAGATCTATCTCGTGTCTGGCACTGCATGGTTCCACTCTGCAAGAACTCCGAATCATTCTCTTGAAGCTCATCCTCTTTATGATAAATGATCCATTTGCCCCGAAATGACCCAGTCCAATAGGGAAATCCCAATTCAGTGGGCCTTTCGATACAATCAAATAGATTGCCACAAGGGCGCCATATTCTAGGAGCCCAAACTATGTGATTGAAGAAATCCTCCTCTATCTGTTGCGGATCGAGGGCCCCTTCCCCTTCTTCAAACTCCGATTCGTATTTTTCATATAGAAATCTCTGATCAACGATAGAACAAGATCCATTTTGCATCATATCTAACTGATTCCTTGGTTCGGACCGAAGAAGTAATGTCACTCGATTATCATCAAACTGACTGCAATATCTTTCTGTCCGTGAGGATCCCGCCAGAGCCAGAGCGCCTTCTACTTCTAATAGTAATAATAGTAATAGGCCATGAACTAGATCAGAATCATTCTCAACGAATCCATAAGAAGTGATCCAATTTTTTTCATCGTGTCTGGATGAAGACCAAAGATCTTGAGCGACCGATCCGGCAGAACAACTCAAAAGATAAAGAAGTATCGTTAATTTCTTCATGCTCGTTCCAAGTTCGAAGTACCATTTGTACAAATAAGAATCCCCTCCCTTACATGATTTCTTCTTCATATAGATAGATATAGGATCTATGGGGCAATTACTTAGAAGTACATTTTGTGTAACAGCCCTTCCTATCTGATAGAAAAGGATCCCATGATCCTGAACCGATCTTATCTGGGATCGAAAATCCCAAGTTTTTCTATGAAGAGCTGATCTAATTGTATTAGTTTCTATAATGGATTTCTTCTGTGTAATACTAATCGATAGGGCCTCATTGATAAGTGCTACAAGATCTCGCGCATTGGAACCCATGGTTATGGACCCGAATCCGTTAGTATGGAACATCTTCTTTTCCAAGTGAAATCCCCTAGTATATGAAAGAATGAAAAAGTGCTTTCGTTGTTGTGGAAGAAGAAGCCTTCGTATCTTAATGCATGTATTTAATTTATTCGGAGCTATTAGAGCGGGATCCACTTTTTGGGGAATATGAGTCGAAGCAATAACAAGAATCTTTCCAGTGGAACATCTTTCACAATCCCTGGAGAGATAGTTCTCTAATAGACCGAGGGATAAGTAATTCGACTCATTCACATGCAGATCATGAATGTTTGGAATCCATATTATGCAAGGAGACATTGCTTTTGCTAATTCGAATTGAAGGGTGATATCAAATCGGTCTATTTTCGGCGTCATATACATAGTTAGCACATTCGTCATAGTTAGCAGCTCCGTATCAATATCAAGGTCATCATCACTATCATCAATATCGTCACTATCATCAATATCGATATCGTCACTATCATCAATATCGTCACTATCATCAATATCATCAATAAGATAACCCTTAGGCTTGTCATCCAGGAACTTGTTCGGAAATACCGTAATGAAAGGAACATAGGAGTTTGTCGCTAGGTATTTGACCAAACAGGATCGTCCAGTTCCTATAGAACCTATCACTAAAATACCTCTAGAAGGGGATAGGGCTAAGCGGAGCGAAAAGGGTTTTCCATGAGGAGATGGGGAATGAAAACTATTAG